AAGGGCAGTGATTTAACTATAAGAGAAAGTTCTAATGATCTCGAGGTAACTCAAAAATACAAGCATTTGTGGGTTCAATGCGAAAATTGTTATGGATTAAATTATAAGAAATTTTTGAAATCAAAAATGAATATTTGTGAACAATGTGGATATCATTTGAAAATGAGTAGTTCGGATAGAATTGAACTTTTGATCGATCCGGGTACTTGGGATCCTATGGATGAAGACATGGTCTCTCTGGATCCCATTGAATTTCATTCGGAGGAGGAGCCTTATAAAGATCGTATTGATTCTTATCAAAGAAAGACAGGATTAACCGAGGCTGTTCAAACAGGCATAGGCCAACTAAACGGCATTCCCGTAGCAATTGGGGTTATGGATTTTCTGTTTATGGGGGGTAGTATGGGATCCGTAGTCGGAGAGAAAATCACCCGTTTGATTGAACACGCTGCCAATCAAAATTTACCTCTTATTATAGTGTGTGCTTCTGGGGGGGCGCGCATGCAGGAAGGAAGTTTGAGCTTGATGCAAATGGCTAAAATATCGTCTGCTTTATATGATTATCAATTAAATAAAAAATTATTTTATGTATCAATCCTTACATCTCCGACAACTGGTGGAGTGACAGCTAGTTTTGGTATGTTGGGGGATATCATTATTGCCGAGCCCAATGCCTACATTGCATTTGCAGGTAAAAGAGTAATTGAACAAACATTGAATAAAACAGTACCCGAAGGTTCACAAGCAGCTGAATACTTATTCCAGAAGGGTTTATTCGACCTAATTGTACCACGTAATCTTTTAAAAAGCGTTCTGAGTGAGTTATTTAAGCTCCATGCCTTTTTTCCTTTGAATCAAAAGTCAAGCAAAATCAAGTAGAGCACTAAGTTCAATTATTTTTTTTTTTGTTTGTAGCAAAAAGTAGTTAGTTTATCGGAATCAAAGTAAATAAGATAATAATGGCCTTTTCTTTGGTGATAGAAGATCGAATTGTAGAAAGAATCAAAACTAAAGTTGAGGATAACTCTTTTTTTGACCTATATTCCTATTTTATAAAATTAGAAGACAAGAACAAAAGACAAAGAAATGAAGAAAAATAATAAAGTTTATTATCATACATATCTTTCTCATGGAGGAGATGAATAAGTCCATTTATTTAGTTCTACAGTTCTACATTCTTTGCACTTATTCTTATTATACGTACTCAGTTCGATTTAGATATATCGATACTTCGATCTATACTAAGAATTTTAAATTCTTCAAATTCTATTAATTCAAATTCTATTAATAATAAATATTATCTAATTAGAATTCAAATTCTTAATTTAATTATAATTATTACAAGATATCTTTATTTATATAATAACATAATAACAGATACAAATAGTAAATCGAGGTACCCCTTCTATGACAAATTTGAACCTTCCATCTATTTTTGTGCCGTTAGTAGGCCTAGTCTTTCCGGCAATTGCAATGGCTTCTTTATTTCTTCATGTTCAAAAAAACAAGATTGTTTAGATCCGCTGGGACCCAATCTCATCCATTTTTTTTTTGAAAACGTGGACTTGTATCATAACACGGATATCTATTTATTGGAATATAGTATAACATGTGATTTCCACCGAACATAAAGGAAAAAACCCTTATGCCCGCAGAAACATGATATATGGATATATCAATTCTAGCAATTTTCAAATAGATCAGGATCTCTGGATGGCTGAAATGTAGTCGGTGAATCTATATGTATATCGATATGTATAGTGGGATCGTATTAAATAAAGAGTATGTTATTATTTTAGATTTAACCAATTTGATGAATTACTCCTAAAGGTTGACATCAAACTAGTGCTAGTTCACCTCAAACTAGTGCTAGTTGATGAGAGTTACTTCGGAAACAAAAAAGTAAAGTCGAATTTCTCTGGGGTATTATCTCAATTCCAATAAAATGCAATCGAGTAAAGTATGACTTGGCGATCAGACGATATATGGATAGAACTTATAACGGGGTCTCGAAAAATAAGTAATTTCTGCTGGGCCTTGATCCTTTTTTTAGGTTCATTAGGCTTCTTATTAGTTGGAACTTCCAGTTATCTTGGTAGAAATTTGCTATCTTTTTTTCCGCCTCAGCAAATCATTTTTTTTCCACAAGGAATCGTGATGTCTTTCTACGGAATTGCGGGTCTCTTTATTAGCTCTTATTTGTGGTGCACAATTTTCTGGAATGTAGGTAGTGGTTATGATCGATTCGATAGAAAGGAAGGAGTAGTCTGTATTTTTCGTTGGGGATTTCCGGGAAAAAATCGTCGCATATTCCTCCGATTCCTTATAAAAGATATTCAGTCCGTTAGAATAGAAGTTAAAGAGGGTATTTATGCTCGTCGTGTTCTTTATATGGACATCCGAGGCCAGGGGTCCATTCCCTTGACCCGTACTGATGAGAATTTGACTCCACGAGAAATTGAACAAAAGGCTGCTGAATTAGCCTATTTCTTGCGTGTACCAATTGAAGTATTTTGATAAATTGAGAATCCGAACGTTCATTCAATTAAAGAAAACGTATATGAAAGAACCATAAAACGAAACTCTTTTTATGGTCTTTATGCGCACGCAATTCAATAACAAATAACAAATCGAAATAATAGATTCATCTCAGATGGCAAACCATTTCGAAAGCAAGAATTTTTTTTAGTTCAATATTTGTTGGAATTGACACTTTAGATCCAGATAGATCGTATCTTGTAAATTTTAAATTCTTTCTTTTGTATTCTTTAATGACCAACAATTGGATTTCTTAATTAAATACTGAGAACTAGCCAATTTATCCTTTGCCAGTCATTTTTTTTTTGATCATCCTAATATCTTTCCCTCAATTATTCTATTCCTGACTATGGGTAATCAGTGAAATTTTTTGGAAATATTGGATATTTTGATCGCAAAGGAGTTCTTTCGTCTCAAAATCTGAATAATATTCATTACTTAAAGTGGTTCTTTCGATCATTCATCGAAAGGATACACTTGATTTTGAATTTGACCAATTGAGATATCAGGAAAGAATATTCTGAATTTCTTCATTCGAAGTGAATTCTTAGCCTATTTCTGTATTCTTTCTAGATTCAAAGACTAACCACAAAATCACAAAGAAAATAGATTCATAAGTTCGATACCTTGTATAAAACTCATGTGTGTAAGAAATATTCGATCGCATAGAGTGTACGAATGGGTTGATTAACAATTTACAGACGAAAAAATGGCAAAAAAGAAAGCATTCACTCCTCTTTTCTATCTTGCATCTATAGTATTTTTGCCCTGGTGGATTTCTTTCTCAGTTAATAAATGTCTGGAATCTTGGGTTACTAATTGGTGGAATACTGGGCAATCCGAAATTTTATTGAATAATATTCAAGAAAAGAGTCTTCTAGAAAAATTCAGAGAATTAGAGGAACTCCTCTTCTTGGACGAAATGATCAAGGAATACTCGGAAACACATCTCGAAGAGTTTGGGATAGGAATCCATAAAGAAACGATCCAATTAATCAAGATACAAAATGAGAATCGTATCCATACGATTTTGCACTTCTCAACAAATATCATCTATTTTATTATTCTAAGCGGGTATTCAATTTTGGGTAAGGAAAAACTTGTTATTCTTAACTCTTGGGCTCAGGAATTCCTATATAACTTAAGTGACACAGCAAAAGCTTTGTGTATTCTTGTAGTAACTGAGTTTTTTCTCGGATATCATTCACCCCCAGGTTGGGAATTCGCTATACGCTCTATCTATAAAGATTTTGGAGTTGTTGAGAATGAGCAAATTATAGCTGGTCTTGTTTCCACCCTTCCAGTAATTTGCGATACATTTTTTAAATATTGGCTTTTCCGTTATTTAACTAGTCTGTCTCCGTCACTTGTAATTATTTATCATTCAATATCTGAAGGATAAAGGATCCCTTGATATTAATCTAATCCAATTAGAATGCTTGGTACTTTGTAGTTGTACATAAGCAAAGTATTGAAAATCATATTTACTCTTCCTATTTCTAACTATCGGGAAGATTCATCCTAGATTATTCCAGCAAATAGCAGAATCGTGGCTAGGGAACTATACTAGCGACCTACCCAATTTATTGTAGAAATTTTCGCGATCAATGATTGGACCATGCAAACTAGAAATGCTTTTTCTTGGCTAAAGAAACAGATTACTCGATCTATTTCCGTATCGCTCATGATATATATCTTAACTCGGACGTCCATTTCAAGTGCATATCCCGTTTTTGCACAGCAGGGTTATGAAAATCCACGAGAAGCGACTGGGCGTATTGTATGTGCCAATTGCCATTTAGCTAATAAGCCCGTGGAAATTGAGGTTCCACAAGCGGTACTTCCTGATACTGTATTTGAAGCAGTTGTTCGAATTCCTTATGATATGCAACTGAAACAGGTTCTTGCTAATGGTAAAAAAGGGGGGTTGAACGTGGGGGCTGTTCTTATTTTACCGGAGGGGTTTGAATTAGCTCCTCCCGATCGTATTTCTCCCGAGATGAAAGAAAAGATTGGCAATTTGTCTTTTCAGAGCTATCGCCCCAATAAAAAAAATATTCTTGTGGTAGGCCCTGTCCCTGGTAAAAAATATAGTGAAATAACCTTCCCTATTCTTTCCCCGGACCCTGCTACTAAGAAGGATGTTCACTTCTTAAAATATCCTATATACGTAGGCGGGAACAGGGGAAGGGGTCAGATTTATCCCGACGGCAACAAGAGTAACAATACAGTTTATAATGCTACAGCAGCAGGTATAGTAAGCAAAATCATACGAAAAGAAAAAGGGGGGTATGAGATAACCATAACGGATGCGTCGGAGGGACGTCAAGTGGTTGATATTATCCCTCCCGGACCAGAACTTCTTGTTTCCGAGGGTGAATCTATCAAATTTGATCAACCATTAACGAGTAATCCTAATGTAGGCGGATTTGGTCAGGGAGATGCAGAAATAGTACTTCAAG